GAAAACAAATAATATCTTTTACATATCCACCTAGTTTATCGACTTTTTCGGAAATGATAGAACGAAAAATGTCTTTGTACACGACAGAAAAATTATCCCATGTGGATCAGTATCATTATTGGGTTTATACCAATGAGCAAAAAAAGTACAACTTGAACAATGAATTAATAAGTCGAACAAAAGCTCTAGAAAAAGAAAAGGGATTTCTTGCTCTAGATATGCTCGAAAAAAGGACCAGATTATGCAATGATGAAAACGAACAAAAATACTTGCCCAAAACGTATGACCCCTTTTTGAGGGGACCATATCGTGGAACAATAAAAAAATTCTATTCACATATGATCATGAATGATTTAATCACTTCTACAGATACGGAGGATTCCATAGAAATCAATTGGATAAATAAGATTTATGGGCTACTTCCTAATAATTCTAATTATTCCAGAAAATTTGAACATCAAAAGAATCCGCCTGATAGGGAATCATTACTGAATTATATTGGTAATTCCTTAACCTCAATCAAAGAATTTCCTTTTGAGCCTGCACCCATTTTGCATTTTAAAAAATATTCTTTATTGAGAGAGCAAACAAGAATTGATTTAGAAAATCAAACAAAAGCTTTAAAATGGGTATTCGATGTAATTACAACTGATCCAAACGATCAAACAATAATTAGAAATAAATCTATTGGAATAGAAGAAATCCGTAAAAGGGTTCCTCGGTGGTCATACAAATTAACTGATGATTTGGAAGAACAGGAGGAAGAAAATGAGGAAGAATCTAAGGAAGATCATGAAATTCGTTCAAGAAAAGCCAAACGCGTAGTAATTTATACTGATAACAATCAGAATACCAACCCTATTACAACTACAAATAATACTAATAATAGTGATCAAGCAGAAGAGGTGGCTTTGATACGTTACTCGCAACAATCGGATTTTCGTCGGGATATAATCAAAGGATCCATGCGTGCTCAAAGACGTAAAACGGTTATTTGGGAAATGTTTCAAGCAAATGTGCATTCTCCGCTTTTTTTGGATCGAATAGACAAAACTTTTTTTTTTTCTTCTTTTTATATCTCTGAAATGATGAATCTCATTTTTAGGAATTCGGTGGGGAGAGAACCAGAATTGAAAATTTCACATTTTGATTTTGAGGAGGAAGAGACAAGGGAAAAAGAGAAAAAAAATGAAGAAAAAAAAGAGGAAAATGAACGTATAGTAATATCAGAAACTTGGGATAGCATTATATTAGCTCAAGCAATAAGAGGTTTGATGTTAGTAACCCAATCTTTTCTTAGAAAATACATTGTATTGCCTTCATTGATAATTGCTAAAAATATTGGCCGTATGTTATTATTCCAATTCCCCGAATGGTATGAAGATTTGAAGGAGTGGAATAGAGAAATGCATGTTAAATGCACTTATAATGGTGTTCAATTATCAGAAACAGAATTTCCCAAAGATTGGTTAACAGACGGTATTCAGATAAAGATTCTATTTCCTTTCTGTTTGAAACCTTGGCGAAGATCTAAAATACGATCTCATCCTAGGGATCAAATAAAAAAAAAAGGAAAAAAAGACAATTTTTGTTTTTTAACGGTTTGGGGAATGGAAGCGGAATTCCCTTTTGGGAATCCCCGAAAACGACCTTCCTTTTTTGAACCCATTTATAAAGAACTCCAAAAAAAAGTTAGAAAAGTTAAAAAGGATTTATTTCTACTTCTAAAAGTTTCAAAAGAAAAAACAAGATGGATCATTAAAATACTTCTAGTTCTAAAACGAATAATGAAGGAAATTCAAAAAGTAAACCCAATATTCTTATTTGAATTGAGCAAGGTGAAAGTATATGAAACGGCTGAAAATGGAAAAGATTACGAAATAAATAATAAGATTATTCACAAATCAACCATTCAAATCCAATCCATGAATTGGACAAATTATTCACTCATAGAAAAAAAGATGAAAGATCTTTCTGATAGAACAATCACAATCAGGAATCAAATAGAACGAATCACAAAAGACAAGAAAAAAGTAATTATAACTTGTGATGATAAAAGATCGAAATCACAGAAACATATTTGGCAGATATTCCAAAGAATAAATATACGATTAATACGTAAATCACATTATTTTATGAAATCTCTGATTGAAAATATATATATAGATATCTTGCTATGTATGATTACCATTCACAGGATCTATTTCCAACTTTTCTTTGAATCAACAAAAAAAATAATCAATAAATCCGTTTACAACGATCAAACAAATCAGGAAGGAATTGATGAAAGAGATCAAAATACAATGAACTTTTTTTCCACTATAAAAAAGTCCTTTTCGAATACTCATATTAGTAATAGTACAAAAATGTATTATGACTTATCCTCCTTGTCCCAAGCATATGTATTTTACAAATTATCACAAACCCAATTACTTAACAAGTATCAATTGAAATCTCTACTTCAATATCAGGGGACTTATCCTTTTATTAAGGATAAAATCAAGGATTATTGTATGACACGAGGAATATTTGATTACAATTCAAGACATAAGAAAATTCATAAGTCTGGAATGATTGAATGGAAAAACTGGTTAAAGGGGCATTATCAATACAATTTATCTCAAACCAAATGGTCGCGGTTAGTACCACAAAAATGGCGAAATAGAATCAATCAACGTTATAGGATTCAAAATAAGGACTCAATTAAAGCGGATTCATATAAAAAAGAAAAAGACCAATTAATTCATTACGTGAAACAAAATTACTATGCAGCGGATTCATTGACAAATCAAAAAGAAAAATGGAAAAAACACTACAGATATGATCTTTTATCACATAAATATATGAACTATGGGGATAAGGAGGATTTTTATATTTATGGGTCAAGATTACAAGTAAATGGGGTTCACAAAATTCCATATAATTTCAATAAACCAAAATCCGAATCATTTTATGTATTGGTAAGTACAGCTATTAGTGATTATCTAGAAGAAGGATATATTATTGATACGCATAAAAATCTAGATAGAAAATATTTTGATTGTAAAATTCTCCACTTTTGTCTTAGAAAAAATATAGATATTGAGACCTGGACCAATACACATATTGGTACCAAAATTGATAAAAATACTAAGACTGAAAAAAAAATCAACAACAAATTGAAAAAAAAAAATATTTTTTCTCTTACGATTCATCAAGAAATCAACCCATCCAATCAAAAAAGTATTTTTTTTAATTGGATGGGAATGAATCAAGAAAGAGTTTATCATACCATATCAAATCTAGAATCTTGGTTCTTCCCAGAATTTGTCTTACTTTTTGATGCATATAAGATTAAACCATGGATTATACCAATCAAATTACTTCTTTTTGACTTTTATTTTTATAAAAATAAAAGTCAAAATAAAAACATCAATATAAATGGAAAAAATAATCTTCAGATGATATCTCATCAAAAAAAATATCTTAAATTAGAAAATTCCAACCAACAAAAAAATGAGCAACAGGACCAAGTAAATCTTGTATCAGATCTACGAAAAGAAAACAAAAAAAAAGATATTGAAGAGAATTATGCGAGATCAGACATTACCATTAAAAAGGGTAAGAAGAAAAAACAATCCAAGAAAAACAAGGAAGCAGAACTAGATTTCTTCCTGAAAAAATATTTCCTTTTTCAATTAAGATGGGATGACTCCTTGAACCAAAGAATGATCAATAATATCAAGGTATATTGTCTCTTACTTAGACTGATAAATCCAAAAGAAATTGCTATATCCTCGATTCAAAGAGGAGAGATGCATCTGGATGTAATGCTAATTCAGAAAGATCTAGCTCTTACAGAATTGATAAAAAAGGGAATATTAATTATCGAACCAATTCGTCTATCTATAAAAAGGGATGGAAAATTGATTATATATCAAACTATAAGTATTTCATTGGTCGAGAACAATAAACACCAAACTAATAGAAAATGCATAAAAAAAAGATATATTGATAAGAGGAATTTGGATAAACCCATTGTACGATATGGGAATATGCTTGTGAATGGGGACACAAATTATTATGATTTCCTTGTTCCCGAAAATATTCTATCTCCTAGACGTCGCAGAGAATTGAGAATGTTAATTTGTTTCAATTCCCATAATTGGAATGTTACGGATAGAAATAGAAATCCATTATTTTGCAATGAAAATAACATAAGAAACTCTGGAAAATTTTTGGATGAGGACAAGCATCTTAATACGGATACAAATAAATTCATTAAATGCAAATTTGTTCTTTGGCCCAATTACCGATTAGAAGATTTAGCTTGTATGAATCGCTATTGGTTTGATACCAATAATGGCAGTCGTTTCAGTATGTCAAGGATACATATGTATCCACGATTTAGAATTATTTAATTTAATAGTATATTTCCTATATCATATATATATCTATATTCCGTGACATTTTCGGTATATGAAAGCCGAAAGATGTATGCATATGCTATGTTATATTTTGTTAAATGATACAGATTGAATGGTGTATCCATTCAATTGGATATAGGAATAAATAAATTAGGGGAATCCTTTTAGATAGAAATAAATTCTTTTCTTTCGTTAATGCGGAAACATATTATCCCTTTCTATCCAAATCAAATTTTCAATTTGATTTGGATAAAATAAAGAAGTAGTATATGAATAAATCCAAATTTTTGTGTGTACTAGATGTGTGTACTAGATGTGTGTACTAGATTAAAATAACCGACATAATTCTTTTTTTTTTATTTTTCCTGATCGGAAAAATCCATGAAAAAGAAAGAAAAAGGATAGAAAAATTTTTTATGGTCAAAAATTCATTTATTTCCATTATTCCACAAGAAGAAAAAGAAGAAAACAAAGGTTCTGTTGAATTTCAAGTATTCAGTTTCACCAATAAGATACGGAGACTTACTTCACATTTGGAATTGCACAAAAAAGATTTTTTATCACAAAGAGGTCTACGAAAAATTCTAGGAAAACGTCAACGGTTGCTGGCTTATTTGTCAAAGAAAAATAGAGTACGTTATAAGAAATTAATTGGTCAGTTGGATATTCGAGAGCCAAAAACTCGTTAATTTAATCGTTTGAATTTTTTTTAGTAGTATTCAATTTTTCGTTTTGATGAGTCTCGCTTTGAGGAATTCATGGAATAATGAATTAAGGAAGAAAAGATATGACAGTACCGGTTACAAGAAAAGATCTCATGATAGTCAATATGGGGCCTCACCACCCATCAATGCATGGTGTTCTCCGACTAATCGTTACTCTCGATGGTGAAGATGTTATTGACTGTGAGCCCATATTGGGCTATTTACACAGAGGAATGGAAAAGATAGCGGAAAATCGAACAATTATACAATATCTACCTTATGTAACACGATGGGATTATTTAGCTACTATGTTCACAGAGGCAATAACCGTAAATGCGCCAGAACAATTGGAAAATGTTCAAGTACCTCAAAGAGCTAGCTATATCAGAGTAATTATGCTGGAATTGAGCCGTATAGCTTCTCATTTGTTATGGCTTGGACCTTTTATGGCGGATATCGGTGCACAGACTCCCTTTTTCTATATTTTCAGAGAAAGGGAATTGATATATGATCTATTCGAAGCCGCCACAGGTATGCGAATGATGCATAATTATTTCCGTATTGGAGGAGTAGCTGCTGATCTACCTTATGGATGGATAGATAAATGTTTGGATTTCTGCGATTATTCTTTAACAGGAGTTGTTGAATATCAAAAACTTATTACGTGGAATCCCATTTTTTTGGAACGAGTTGAAGGAGTGGGCATTATTGGTGGAGAAGAAGCTGTAAATTGGGGTTTATCAGGACCGATGTTACGAGCTTCTGGAATCCAATGGGATCTTCGTAAAGTTGATCATTATGAGTGTTACAATGAATTCGATTGGGAAATCCAATGGCAAAAAGAAGGAGATTCATTAGCTCGTTATTTAGTACGAATCGGTGAAATGAAGGAATCCATAAAAATTATTCAACAGGCTCTAGAAGGAATTCCTGGAGGACCTTATGAAAATTTAGAAGTACGACGCTTTGATAGAGCAAAGAATTCCGAATGGAATGATTTTGAATATAGATTTATTAGTAAAAAACCTTCACCCAATTTAGAATTGTCGAAACAAGAACTTTATGTGAGAGTGGAAGCCCCAAAAGGAGAATTGGGAATTTATTTGATAGGAGATAATAGTGTTTTCCCCTGGAGATGGAAAATTCGTCCACCCGGTTTTATCAATTTGCAAATTCTTCCTCAGCTAGTTAAAAGAATGAAATTGGCTGATATCATGACGATATTGGGTAGTATAGATATCATTATGGGAGAAGTTGATCGTTGAAATGATAATTGATACGACAGAAGTACAAACTATCAATTCTTTTTCTACATCGGAATTTTTAAAAGAAGTGTATGGACTAATATGGATTGTACCCATTTTGACCCTTATATTGGGAATAACAATGGGGGTACTAGTAATTGTGTGGTTAGAAAGAGAAATATCTGCAGCGATACAACAACGTATTGGGCCTGAATATGCTGGCCCGTTGGGAATTCTTCAAGCTATAGCGGATGGGACTAAACTACTTTTTAAAGAGGACCTCCTCCCATCTCGAGGAGATATTCGTTTGTTTAGTGTGGGACCGTCTATAGCGGTTATATCAATTCTACTAAGTTATTTAGTAATTCCTTTTGGGTATCGTCTTGTTTTAGCCGATCTCAGTATAGGTGTTTTTTTATGGATCGCCATTTCTAGTATTGCTCCTATTGGGCTTCTTATGTCAGGATATGGATCGAATAATAAATATTCCTTTTTAGGTGGTCTACGAGCTGCTGCTCAATCTATTAGTTATGAAATACCATTAACTCTATGTGTGTTATCAATATCTCTACGTGTGATTCGTTGGAATATGAACTTTGAACCTCTCTTCTATAAATAAAAGAAAAAAGAAAGAGGTTCAATGTATTGAATAGATGTTTTCATTTTTTTTATTCAGCATTCGGGTTGATGAGTTAAACCAGATAGTTATATGAGTGAAACTAAACAGCTTCCAAATTTGTAGTAAGAAGAAACAATCTCATTCCCTATGTACAAGAATAAAGTTGAAGTAAAAATAAGCAGTGTAAACTGCTTACCCCAAGATTAAGATTTTTTGATTAGTCATCATATCTTGAAGCGGGCGCAAACAAAAGATCAACTGTATGGAGTTTCTACTACTGTCTCATATGTATTACTATACCGGGGATCAATCAAAAGTCAGTGGACGGTTAGGAACACCAAGGTACACAAAGGATTAGTAATGGAGATAATGTAAGGTATCAAAAAAGAGGTATTTCTTCATAAAACGAATCATAATAAGGACTTGAAATTGGTAGAAATGATCAAGTAGTACTTCCCTACGATTCCGATCTAGAGTATGCTCCTATTCACTGGTTAAAGAAATGACTATCAAGAACGAATTAATTCTTTATTTTATTTTTGAGTATCCTCCTCTGAGACAGAAGAACAGGAAAAAAGAAATGGAATGCAGTAATTGAATGAATAATAAAAAAAGGGGATCCTTATTTATTCTTTTCTCTATCCATATTCATACATATCGAATTCTTATCACGATTCATGAACTAATGACTAATTCTTTTTATTTTGTATTGATTGATATAAGGAGTATTTTATTGAAATATTAAGTTATTACCGAACAAAGATAAATTTTTATTGTAAAGGATGAGATCAATTCGGAAGCACTTTTTTTATTATTCTAGCAGACAGAATTCCATTGGTCTAATTTGGGACTTTCCGATGTATCTTTATTCTATCCATCCAAAGATGGTGATAATACCGAACCCATCCTTACATTTTTTTTGTGGCCATCGAGGAGCCGTATGAAGCTGAGGTCTCACGTACGGTTTTGAAATAGCGATGGGAACAGTGATGTTATTATCGACTATGATTATCTAACAGTTCAAGTACAGTTGATATAGTTGAAGCACAGTCAAAATATGGTTTTTGGGGGTGGAATCTGTGGCGTCAGCCTATAGGATTTATTGTTTTTCTAATTTCTTCTCTAGCCGAATGTGAGAGATTGCCCTTTGATTTACCAGAAGCGGAGGAGGAATTAGTAGCAGGTTATCAAACCGAGTATTCGGGTATCAAATACGGTTTATTTTATCTTGCTTCTTACCTAAATTTATTAGTTTCTTCATTATTTGTAACAGTTCTTTACTTAGGTGGGTGGAATTTACCTATTCCGTATATATCCATTTCTGAGCTTTTCGGAATAAAAAAAATCGCCGGCATTTTTGGAATGACAATGGGTATCCTTATTACATTAACTAAAGCTTATTTGTTTCTCTTCATTTCTATCACAACAAGATGGACTTTACCTAGAATGAGAATGGACCAGTTATTAAATCTTGGATGGAAATTTCTTTTACCTATTTCTATAGGTAATCTGTTATTAACAACTTCTTCCCAACTTGTTTCATTATAAATAAGAGAATAAGATAACACTATTTTAGATTCATAATCTCTATCAAACAAGAGAAAGAAACGTCAAATTTTTCATGTATATCTACAATATGTTCCCTATGGTAATTGGGTCCATGAATTATGGTCAACAAACAATACGAGCTGCAAGGTACATTGGTCAAAGTTTCATAATTACCTTATCCCACACAAATCGTTTACCTGTAACTATTCAATATCCTTATGAAAAATCGATCACATCAGAGCGTTTCCGGGGTAGAATCCACTTTGAATTTGATAAATGTATTGCTTGTGAAGTATGTGTTCGTGTATGCCCGATAGATCTACCCGTTGTTGATTGGAGATTTGAAAGAGATATTAAAAAGAAACAATTACTTAATTATAGTATAGATTTTGGGGTTTGTATATTTTGTGGTAACTGTGTCGAGTATTGTCCAACAAATTGTTTATCAATGACTGAAGAATATGAACTTTCTACTTATGATCGTCACGAATTGAATTATAATCAAATTGCTTTGGGTCGATTACCAATCTCAATAATTGGAGATTATACAATTCAAACAGTTATGAATTCGACTCAAATAAAAATAGACAAAGATAAACCCTTTGATTCAAGAACAATTACCGATTACTAAGATTTTGTTTTGATATAAAGGATCCAAGCTTTTTATTTTGGGTAGTCAGTAACTACAAATAAAAACTAATGATTGTTGAGAATCACTCTTTGATTTAAACTAAAAATATATTTTTAGTGATGATTTCGAAATAGCAAATTTCAACTACTTTTTTCTTTTTTTTTTTCTTTCGGATAAATATAAATAAAGTAAGGTTGGCCCAATAATTTTATCTATATCTACATTAATCCATATTCAAATTCAATTCAATTATAAATGTATCATATACAATATTATATACAAGAAAACAAAAATAGGGTAACCCCTTTTCCTTTCCTGGACCATTTATTTAGTAAAGTTAAAGTAAGGTCATGAAATAGTTAAAGTTATTTATTTTGTATTTTATACATAATGGATTTACCTGGACCAATACATGATATTCTTGTTGTATTTCTGGGGTCAATTCTTGTATTAGGGGGTCTGGGGGTAGTATTATTTACCAATCCAATTTATTCTGCCTTTTCATTGGGATTGGTTCTTGTTTGTATATCCTTATTCTATATTTCATCGAACTCCTATTTTGTAGCTGCCGCACAGCTCCTTATTTATGTGGGAGCCATAAATATCTTGATCATATTTGCTGTAATGTTCATGAATGGTTCAGAATATTCCAATAATTCCTATTTTTGGACCATTGGAGATGGGGTCACTTTGATGGTTTGTACAACTATTCTTTTTTCACTAATTACTACTATCCCAGATACGTCATGGTACGGAATTATTTGGACTGCAAGGTCAAACCAGATTATGGAACAGGACCTAATAAATAACGTTCAACAAATTGGGATTCATTTATCAACAGATTTTTATCTTCCATTTGAACTCATTTCAATAATTCTTTTAGTTTCCTTGATAGGTGCAATTACTATGGCTCGACAATAAGCAATAAAAATACTTAACTTATAATGATTCCCAATTCTTAGAATTCTAACAAAATTCTAAATAAATAAATAGAAATTTTTAGTTAAATCTATCTACCGTCAATATCTTCTTTTGTTGTGTAATTGTTCTATTCTAATCAATTGAATCGGTTGAATTGTTGTTCATATTGAAATGAATCGAGATTGATAAGGAGTTAGTCAATGATGTTTGAGCATGTCCTTTTTTTGAGTGTTTATTTATTTTCTATCGGTATCTATGGATTGATCACAAGTCGAAACATGGTTAGAGCGCTTATGTGTCTTGAGCTTATACTAAATTCGGTTAATATCAATCTTGTAACATTTTCTGATATATTTGATAGTCGCCAATTAAAAGGAGACATTTTCTCAATCTTTGTTATAGCCATTGCAGCTGCTGAAGCAGCTATTGGACTTGCTATTGTTTCGTCGATCCATCGTAACAGAAAATCAACTCGTATTAATCAATCGAATTTGTTGAATAATTAATTTTAATTCGCATGTGCAACTCGTATCATCATAATTGTTGAAACGAAAATCAAAGTGTCTTGACCTTTTCTCATAAACAGATTGATTTAAGAAATATATTGATTTTTTTTAATAAACCACTGTTTCGTCTGGTGTCTACAATATTACAATATATAATATATGATTCATTTACTACTAATTTGATTTGACCAGATCGAAAATCTTTTATGTTCAAAACTGTACTTTATAGATCCAATGTCACATTCAGTAAAAATTTATGATACATGTATAGGGTGTACTCAATGTGTACGAGCTTGCCCCACAGATGTATTGGAAATGATACCTTGGGACGGATGTAAAGCCAAGCAAATAGCTTCCGCGCCAAGAACCGAGGACTGTGTAGGTTGTAAGAGATGTGAATCTGCCTGCCCAACAGATTTTTTGAGTGTCCGTGTTTATTTAGGGCCTGAAACAACTCGCAGCATGGCTCTATCTTATTGATACGTTACAAAAAACTCCACTTGAATCATTTGTGATTCCTCTTTACCGACAAAAGCCCGTGCTCGACAAAATATATTATTTTGAGGACGGGCTTTTCTGGTCAAAATGTATCTTGTCTTTATCACGAGTTATTTTCCTTGGTTAACAATACTTGTTGTTTTACCGATATTCGCGGGTTCCTCAATTTTCTTTTTCCCTCATAGAGGGAATAAGATGTTTAGGTGGTATACTATATGTATATGCTTATTAGAACTCCTTCTAACGACTTATGCATTCTGTTATCATTTCCAATTGGATGATCCATTAATGCAATTGAAGGAAGATTCTAAATGGATAGATGTTTTTGATTTCCACTGGAGACTAGGAATCGATGGACTTTCCATAGGACCCATTTTACTGACAGGATTTATCACTACTTTAGCAACTTTAGCAGCTTGGCCAATTACTCGAAATTCGCGGTTGTTCTATTTCCTGATGCTAGCAATGTACAGCGGTCAAATAGGATTATTTTCCTCTCGAGACTTTTTACTTTTTTTCATCATGTGGGAGTTAGAATTAATTCCTGTTTACTTACTTTTATCCATGTGGGGGGGAAAGAAACGTCTCTACTCGGCTACAAAGTTTATTTTGTACACTGCAGGGGGTTCCATTTTTTTCTTAATAGGAGTTCTAGGTATGGGTTTATATGGTTCCAATGAACCAACATTAGATTTTGAAAGATTAATTAATCAATCATATCCTGTGGCATTGGAAATAATATTCTATTTTGGCTTCCTTATTGCTTATGCTGTCAAATTGCCGATTATACCCCTACATACATGGTTACCTGATACCCATGGAGAAGCACATTACAGTACATGTATGCTTTTAGCTGGAATCCTATTAAAAATGGGCGCATATGGATTGATTCGGATCAATATGGAATTACTACCCCACGCTCATTCTATATTTTCTCCTTGGTTGGTGATAATAGGAACAATGCAAATAATCTATGCAGCTTCAACTTCTCTTGGTCAACGTAATTTAAAAAAGAGAATAGCCTATTCCTCTGTATCTCACATGGGTTTCACAATTATAGGAATTGGTTCTATAACCGACATGGGACTCAATGGAGCTATTTTACAAATGCTCTCTCATGGATTTATTGGTGCTGCACTTTTTTTCTTGGCGGGAACGAGTTGTGATAGAACACGTCTTGTTTATCTCGAAGAAATGGGAGGGATATCTATCCCAATGCCAAAAACATTTACCATGTTCAGTAGCTTCTCGATGGCTTCTCTTGCATTGCCAGGAATGAGTGGTTTTGTTGCGGAATTTGTAGTATTTTTTGGACTAATTACTAGTACAAAATATCTTTTAATGTCAAAAATGCTAATTACTTTTGTAATGGCAATTGGAATGATATTAACTCCTATTTATTTATTATCTATGTTACGTCAGATGTTTTATGGATACAAGTTATTTAATATTCCAAACTCTAATTTTTGGGATTCTGGACTACGAGAACTATTTCTTTCAATCTGTATCTTTCTACCCGTAATAAGTATTGGTATTTATCCCGATTTTGTTCTCTCGTTATCAGTTGACAAGGTACACGCTATCTTATCCAATTATTATCATAGATAGTGTTTCATTAATGAAACGGAAGGAAAGTCTTATAATTCTTTGAATTTAATATTTTGAAAATCCTTTGCTGTACTGTATAATGAAAAAAGAAATAAAATAAAATGAATAAGAATTGTAATTAGATACATCTCGAGTTTTTGAGAACCATTTGAATCAAGGAATCATTCAAATTTAAATGGTTCTCAAAAACTCATAAAAACAAACTTTCGTTATATATGGGATGATGTTTTTATCTTATGTATTCTTCATGTAGTTTATTCAATTAGATGTTTATGTGAATGAACCATAACTATGTAGACCTATTCCTAATAGATTGATCCCAAAATAGCATATCCAAATTATAATAAATCCTATAGAAGCTACAAGTGCCGAATTCGTACCTTTCCAATTTATATTTGTTCTAGTATGTAAATAAATCGCGAATATGGTCCAAGTAATAAATGCCCAAGTTTCCTTGGGGTCCCAATTCCAATAGGATCCCCATGCCTCATTAGCCCATACTGCTCCACAAAGAATACCTATGGTTAAAAAGGTAAACCCTAGACTAATGACACGATAACTCCAATAATCCAAACGCTCAGTTAATTGATATTTGTAATAATTGTGAAATGAAGGAAAAGAAGTGTTTTTAAAAACACTTCTTTTTTCATTCAAATATTCAATCTCACCAAAGAAAAATGACTTAATTAATAAATTATTGCTTTTAAAAAAAAATTTTATGTTTTTTCGAAATGTAATGACTAGAAGAGCGACTGATAATAATGATCCGCATAAAAGAGCTGCATAGCTCAATAACATCATACTTACGTGCATCATTAACCACTGAGATTGTAGAGCAGGTACTAATATTGCGGATTGATGCATTTCAGTTGAAAGACCCGACATGGCAAAGCCTTGAGTAAAAATGGTACTTGGTGCAATTATTGTGCTTAAATCGTTTTTAAGGTTACGTATCTTGGGAATCATATGAATAATGAAGAAACTACACGAAAGGAAGATTAATGACTCGTATAAATTACTTAATGGAAAATGTCCCGAAGAAATCCAACGAGAAACTAATAATCCTGTTATAGAGAAAAAGGTAGCTATCATCCCTTTTTCTGATGAATCACGTAATCCTACAATTTTGTGGACTAATAAGGTCATCAAATGAATCATAATCACAATTGAAATGATCGAAAAAGAGATATGAGTTAATATATGTTCTAAAGTCGCAAATATCATAAAAGGGGTCCCATTACAGAATTGAAAATCACGAATTGAATACATTTTAGGATCTATTGTATCTCTTTTAGAAGATGCCGCCACTCGGACTCGAACCGAGATGCTTTAGCACTGCTTCCTAAGAGCAGCGTGTCTACCGATTTCACCACGGCGGCTTACTTGAAATAATAATAGTCAATTCATGTTGAATCGTCGAGATTCAAGGATTCAATATAGTTTAGGAAACATTAATTAGAATCAATGAATAAAGACTGGTTTGTGGTTTAAATATTTGAATCTTCAATAAAATACCTACCTAGGTAGTATCGTCGTGGGTTTTTTAACAATCAACTTTCATGTACTAGAAACTAAGTTTTCTCCAAACAGTTGGAACTCCATAGTTTTTTCTCGGTTGAGGTATAAAACTAAGAATTGTCTTTTTTTCTCTATTTTTTTATGATTTGTTTTTTATTTATCCGATTTCATGGATTAAAATGAAAAAGATTGATTTTTTTTTTTCAATGAACAAAATCAAATAACTAGGATTTCATATCTATCACAATTTCATCATTAAATACAAATAATTTGTTATTTTTCTAATGATTTCGATACTTTAGTATATTAAAATTAAAGTATTAATATTCTTTATTGCGCATATAATTTATAATTTAGAATACCATTTTAAAAACCAATTAAGTTTTGGGATAGGCATATAACAAAAGAGTTTCAATCTCTATCACAATTGTACTTTTCACAATAGAAAAGTACAATTGCGATAGGTAAAAAAATAATACTTAGAACCCAATATACAAAAAATTCTTATTCTATATATCACAGCAGTGAGTTCTAAGTAATATTGAGAAATTCAATACAGAAAAATACATTAGTTAACATTCATCTTACAAAATTTGAGGTTCTTTAGGCTATATCAATTGAGATTATTCTAAGACTTTATTATTTGTTTGTCGCACAAAAAAACTTTTTGAATGCCCGGTGGAAACCGATTTCGCTAAAGAAAAAGTTTTTACTGCAACTAAATATCCTTTTTTCTTCCAAATATTTCTACGAATACGTTTTTTTGACATAGAAGTACGTTTTTTTGGAACTGCCAT